CGGAACCTTAATTCGCAATTGAAGGAGGTAAAGTGTCTTATCAACAAATGGCTCAACTCAGGAGCAGGAGGCGAAAGTCTATTGCCCGAGGAAAAAAAAAATAGGTAAATTAGTTCTAAGCGCGTTCACAACCGGCAAAGGGTACCTCAAGGAAGTGAGAGGTAAGAATCCGCTCCCTAAACCTAAATTGTTAACAAAAAAACAACAAAAAAAACAACAAAAACAAATGCAACATGAACATAAACAACTATTCTATCACCTTAATATTACTAATAAAAAGTAATCTAGTATCCTCATGCATGAAGATAATAAATTCGGTCGTTGTGGTCGGACTCTATTATGGATTTTTTACCACATTCTCCATAGGGCCCTCTTATTTCTTCCTTCTGCGAGCTCGAGTTCTGGAAGTTGGCGACGAGAAGGAGATATCAGCAACAACAATAGGTTTTATTGCGGGACAGCTTATGATGTTCATATCGATCTATTATGCGCCGCTGCATTTAGCGTTGCGTAAACCTCATACAATAACTGCCCTAGTTCTACCATACCTTTTGTTTCATTTCTTCTGGAATAATCACAAAAACTTTTTTGATTCTGTATATACTACCGGAAATTCAATGCGTAATCTCAACATTCAGTGTATATTCTTGAATAGTCTCATTTTTCAATTATTCAACCATTTCATTTTACCAAGTTCAACGCTAGCCAGATTAATCAACATTTATATGTTTCGATACAACAACAAGATGTTATTTGTAGCAAGTAGTTTTGTTGGTTGGTTAGTTGGGCACATTTTCTTCATGAAATGGGTTGAGTTGGTATTATTCTGGATACGACAAAATCATTTGATTAGATCGAATAAGTACCTTGTCTCAGAATTGAAAAACTCTATGTCTCGAATTTTTAGTATTCTATTATTTATCGTCTGTATCTACTATTTAGGCAGAATGCCATCGCCTCTTGTCACTAAGAAACTAAAAAAAACTTCAAAAAGAGAAGAAAGGGGTAAAAATAAAGAAGAAACAGATGTAGAAATAGAAAAAATTTCCGAAGAGAAAGGAACTAACGAGCAACAAGAGGGATCTGCCGAAGAAGACCCCTCTCTTTGTTCGGAAGAAAAGGAGGGTCTGGACAAAATAGATGAAACAGAAGAAATCCAAGTTAATTTGAATGGAAGGGAAAAAACAAAGGATGAATTCAACAAAGAGAAATACTCTAAAAATAGCCCAGTTTGTGAAAATTATGATCTTGATGGAAATCAAGACAATTTTGAGTTAAAAAAAAAAGAGAAAGAAAAGAAAAACATTTTCTGGTTTGAAAAACCCCTTGTGACTCTTCTTTTCGACTATAAACGCTGGAATCGTCCATTGCGTTATATAAAAAATGATTTTTTTGAGAACGCTGTAAGAAATGAAATGTCACAATATTTTTTTTATACATGTCAAAGTGATGGAAAACAAAAGATATCTTTTACATATCTGCCCAGCTTGTCAACATTTTTGGAAATGATACAACAAAAGATGCTTTTGTGCATTACAGAAAAACGATCCTATGAAGAGTCATATAATAATTGGGTTTATACCAATGACGAAAAGAAAAAAAATCTAAGTAACGAACTTTTTAATCGAATAGCAGTTCTAGACAAGGGGTTTCTTGTTACGGATGTACTCGAAAAAAGAACTAGATTGTGCAATTATGAGAATGAACAAGAATGCTTACCGAAAATTTATGATCCTCTTTTGAACGGACCCTATCGTGGAACAATTAAAGAATTGTACTCGCGTTCAAGCATGAACGAGTATTTAATACCTTCGATAGAAGATCCCAGAGACACTATTTGGATAAATAAACTTTATGACATCTTTCCTACGGATTTTAAAGAATTAAAAAAAAAAAAAATTGGAAAAAGAATAAATGAAATAAAAAAAAAGGTTTTTCAGTGGTCATACAAATTAATTGATGATTTGGAAGAAGAGGAAGAGGAGGAAGAGACAACCGAGGATCGCGGTATTCGTTCACGAAAAGCCAAACGTGTAGTTATTTTTAATGATAATGAAACGACTAAAAATAACGCCAGTAATCGTGATCAAGTAGACGAGGTCGCTTTGATAAGTTATTCACAACAATCAGATTTTCGTCGAGACATAATTAAAGGATCCATGCGTGCTCAAAGACGGAAAACCGTTACTTGGAAGCTGTTTCAAACAAGAGTACATTCGCCACTTTTTTTGGACAGAATAGACAAAATTTTTGTTTTATCTTTTGATATCGACCGAATATTGAATTTCATTTTCAGGAATTGGATGGTGGAGGTCACAGAATTTAAAATTATGGATTCGGAAGAGCAAAAGGCGAAAAAAAAAGATAAAAAGAAAAAGGAAAATGAACGTATAACAATAGCAGAAACTTGGGATACCGTTCTATTTGCTCAAACAATAAGGGGTTGTATACTAGTAATTCAATCAATTCTTAGAAAATTGATAGTATTGCCTTCGTTGATAATAGCAAAAAATATTGGGCATATGTTAGTATTTAAACCCACCGAGTGGCATGAAGATTTCGAAGAGTTGAATAAAGAAATTCATGTTAAGTGCACTTATAATGGTGTTCAATTATCAGAAAACGAATTTCCAAAAAATTGGTTAACCGACGGGATTCAGATAAAGATCCTATTTCCTTTTTGTCTAAAATCGCGGCACCGATCTAAGCTACAACCTGAAGATTCACTGAAAAAGAAAGGGAAAAAACAAAATTTTTATTTTTTAACAGTTTGGGGAATGGAAGCAGAACTACCCTTTGGTTCTCCCCGGAAAGGACCCTCCTTTTTTGAGACTATTTGGAAACAACTAAAAAAAAAACATAAAAAAGTAAAAGTGAAAAGTTTTGTAGCTGTAAAAATTATAAAAGAAAGAACAAAGTGGTTTGGAAAAGTATCAAACGAAAAAACAAAATGGGTTACAAAAAAAGTGCAATTTATAAAAAAAATAATGAAAGAACTTACAAAAAGAAATTCAATTTCATTATTTGAATTGAAGAAAGTATCTGAATCGAATTCAAATAGAAATAAAACGGAAAAATTTTCGATAATAAGCAATAAAATGATTCCGGAATTCGCCATTCGAATTCGATCCATTGATTGGACAAATTATTCACTGACAGAAAAAAAAATGAAAGATATGGCTGATAGAATAAATACAATTCGAAATCAAATCGAAAAAATAACAAAAGACAAGAAAAGTATATTTCTAACTACAACTACAGATAGAAACATTCGTCCTAACAAAACAAGTTGGGATGATAAAAGATTAGAACAGTCGAAAATTTTTTGGCAGATAGTAAAAAGAGGAAGGGCAAAAATAATACGCAAATGTAACTTTTTTTTTCATTTTTGTATTGAAAAGATATGCATAGATATCTTTTTAAGTATCATTAATATTCCTTCCAGGAATATACAAATTTTATTTCAACAAAAAAAAAAAATTAATGATAAATACAGTTACAATGATGAAACAAAAAAAAATCCAATTCATTTTATTTCGACTATAAAAAGATCAATTTATAAGACTACTAATACTAGTAATAAATCGCAGATTTTGTGTGACCTTTCTTTTTTGTCACAAGCATATGTATTTTACAAATTATCACAAATACAAGTTAGTAACAAGTATAACTTAAAATCCTTATTTCAATATCATGGAACAATTCCTTTTATTAAGGATAAAATAAAGATTTTTTTTGGAACACAAGGAATTTTTAATTCCGAATCAAGACATAAAAATTTTCACGATTTTGGAATGAATGAATGGCAAAGCTGGTTGATGGGTAATGATCAATATCAATACAATTTATCTCAAACTTGCTGGTCTGGATTAGTACCGCAAAAATGGCGAAATAGAATAAATAAAAATTTGGCAAACTCAAGCAATTTTTATTTCTATGAAAAAGAGCCATTAATTCATTACGAGAAGGAAAAGAATTATGCAGTGAATTCATTACCGAGCCGAAGAGAGAAATTAAAAAACTACAAATATGATCTTTTATCAAATAAATATATTAATTATGAAAATAATAGTAGCTCATCTTTTTATGGGTTACCATTAGAAGTAAATCAGGCCCACGCGATTTTATATAATTACAATACATACAATTCTGAAGTTTTTGATTTGTCGGGAGATATAGATTTTCGTAATTATCTAAGAGAAGATTATGATATTGATAGAGATCAAAATTCGGATAGAAAATATCTTGATTGGAGAACTTTTAATTTTTGTCTTAGAAAAAAGCGCAATATTGCGGAATGGACAAATATTGATATCGGAACCAGCACCACCATTACTAAAAAAATCAAGTCTCAAATTCATTATTATCAGATAATAGACAAATTGGAAAAAAATAAAACAGATAATAAGGGTTTTCTTAATCTCGCAATTTATAAACAAATTGACTCAGCCAATCAAACAAAAGTCTTTTTTGACTGGATGGGAATGAATGAAGAAATACTAAATTGGTCTATATTGAATCGAGAACTTTGGTTTTTCCCAGAATTTCTATTACTTTATGATGCATATAAAATTCAACCTTGGATCATACCACTTAATTTGCTTCTTTTAAAATTAAATATAAATGAAAAGCAAAAAGGGGATCTTCATATATCATATAATAAAAATAAATCTCTTGACTTAGAGAATAGAAATCAAGAAGAAACGCAACAGCCCGTCCGAGGAGATCTTGGATCATATGTACAAAAGGAAAATAATCCAGGATCTGATCCATTAAAAAAACAAACAGATGGTAAAGAAGATTTTGATAGATCAAACATTCAAAGGAACATAAATAAAAAAAAATCGAAGAGCAACATAGCAGCAGAATTGGATTTCTTCCTGAAAAAATATTTTCTTTTTCAATTGAGATGGGATAATTCCTTTAGCGAAAAAATAATTAACAATATTAAGATATATTGTCTACTCCTTAGATTGAAAAATCCAAAGGAAATTGCGATATCCTCTATTCAAAGAGACGAAATGAGTATGGATGTAATGCTGGTTCCGAAAGCTACAACTTTTATAAAATTGAGAAAAAGAAGACTCTTGCTTATTGAGCCAGCTCGTCTATCCATAAATTGGGATGGGCTGTTTATAATGTACCAAACCTTAGTTATTTTGCAGGTGCATAATAGTAAGTATCAAACATGTAAAAAAAAAATAAATGTTGATAACAAGGGTCTTATTGAATCCATGGCACGACATGAAATTTTGTTTAGGAATCGAGACAAAAATAATTATGATTTTCTTATTCCTGAAAATCTTTTATCTTCCAGACGTCGTAGAGAATTGAGAATTCAAATTTGTTTAAATTTGAGAAATTTCAAGGTTGGGGATAGAAACCGAGAATTTTCCAATGAAAACAGTACAAGAAGCTGTGATCTATTTTTTTATGAGGATAAGAATCTTGATGTAGATATAAAAAAAATTTTAAAATTCAAATTTTTTCTTTGGCCCAATTATCGATTAGAAGATTTAGCTTGTATGAATCGCTATTGGTTTGATACCAATAATGGTAGTCGTTTTAGTATGTCAAGAATACATATGTATCCATATTGAGAATTAAGTAATAGTACATTTACATGGATGAAGTGCCCTATCTGATGATGTGGTATATAAAGAAAAATAAATATACAAACGTTTTGTGTTATATTTCATTCTGGTACACGAGATTCAATGACTTTATCTTAGCTTAGAATTATATCTAGTAATAAATCGTCATAATTTTCTCTTATCTTTGATCTAAACTTTTCTCTTTTGTGGGGTTAGAAATGTATTTGCTCCTTTATATATATCTGAATAATTTGAAAATTTTTTATTATTGAATTGATTCACTTTTTTATATAAAAAAGTGAATCAATTCAGCTTGTTGTGTATAACAAATAAAGAATACTTGGGACTATTATTAGTGATCAGTAAATCCATATTTGTATTTGTAAAAAAGGGGAAAAATCTTATGATAAAAAATTTATTTGTTTCATCTATTTCGCAAGGAGAAAAAAAAGAAAACAGGGGGTCCGTTGAATTTCAAGTATTCAGCTTCACCAATAAAATACGTAGACTTACTTCCCATTTGGAATTACACAGAAAAGACTTTTTATCTCAGAGAGGTCTACGAAAAATTCTGGGAAAACGTCAGCGGCTGCTGTCTTATTTGTCAAAGAAAAATAAAGTACGTTATAAAGAATTAATTAGTAATTTGAGTATTCGGGAGTCAAAAACTCGTTAATTTAATTTGAAGATTCTATTTAATTTATTCAATTTATATTATATTATACTTTAATTTTATACTTTAAATTAAATAAAATTTTTGAATTTTGGTGAACTTTTTTCGTTTTCAGCAATCCGTAGAATAATGAATTGGGGAAAAAATAGATGACTGTACCAACTACAAGAAAAGATCTCATGATAGTCAATATGGGTCCTCAACACCCATCAATGCATGGTGTTCTTCGACTCGTCGTTACTCTAGATGGGGAAGATGTTATTGACTGTGAACCCATATTGGGTTATTTACACAGAGGAATGGAAAAAATTGCGGAAAATAGAACAATTATACAATATCTTCCTTATGTAACACGTTGGGATTATTTAGCGACTATGTTTACAGAGGCAATAACGGTAAATGGACCAGAACAGTTGGGAAATATTCAAGTACCAAAAAGAGCAAGCTATATTAGAGTAATTATGCTAGAACTGAGTCGTATAGCTTCTCATTTATTATGGCTTGGCCCTTTTATGGCGGATATTGGTGCGCAGACTCCTTTCTTTTATATTTTCCGAGAAAGGGAATTAATATATGACCTATTCGAATCTGCCACAGGTATGCGAATGATGCATAATTATTTCCGTATTGGGGGGGTCGCTGCGGATCTACCTTATGGCTGGATAGACAAATGTTTGGATTTCTGTGATTATTTTTTAACGGGGGTTACTGAATATCAAAAGCTTATTACGCGCAATCCCATTTTTTTGGAACGAGTTGAAGGGGTGGGCATTATTGGTGGAGAAGAAGCAATAAATTGGGGTTTATCAGGGCCAATGCTACGAGCTTCCGGAATTCAATGGGATCTTCGTAAAGTCGATCATTATGAGTGTTACGACGAATTTGATTGGGAAGTGCAGTGGCAAAAAGAAGGAGATTCATTAGCTCGTTATTTAGTCCGAATTAGTGAAATGACGGAATCCATAAAAATTCTTCAACAAGCTCTGGAAGGAATTCCGGGGGGGCCCTATGAAAATTTAGAGGTACGCCGCTTTGATAGAGCAAAGGATTCCGAATGGAATGATTTTGATTATCGATTCATTAGTAAAAAGCCTTCACCCACTTTTGAATTATCTAAACAAGAGCTTTATGTGAGAGTAGAAGCCCCAAAAGGAGAATTGGGGATTTTTCTGGTAGGAGATAAGAGTGTTTTTCCCTGGAGATGGAAAATTCGCCCACCTGGTTTTATCAATTTGCAAATTCTTCCTCAGTTAGTTAAAAGAATGAAATTGGCCGATATTATGACAATACTAGGTAGTATAGATATTATTATGGGAGAAGTTGATCGTTGAAATGATAATTGATACGACAAAACTACAAGCTATCAATTCTTTTTACAGATCGGAATCCTTAAAAGAAGTTTACGGACTCGTATGGTTACTTATTCCCATTTTTATTCTTGTATTGGGAATCGTAATAGGGGTGCTAGTAATTGTGTGGTTGGAAAGGCAAATATCCGCGGGGGTGCAACAACGTATTGGGCCCGAATACGCGGGTCCTTTGGGAATTCTTCAAGCTCTAGCAGACGGTACCAAATTACTTTTCAAAGAAGATCTTCTCCCATCTAGAGGAGATATTTATTTATTCAGTATCGGGCCATCTATAGCGGTGATAGCCATTTTACTAAGTTATTTAGTAATTCCTTTTGGCTATCACCTTGTTTTAGCCGATCTCAGTATAGGGGTTTTTTTATGGATTGCTATTTCCAGTATTGCTCCCATTGGACTTCTTATGTCAGGATATGGATCAAATAATAAATATTCCTTTTTAGGTGGTCTACGAGCTGCTGCTCAATCAATTAGTTATGAAATACCATTAACTCCATGTGTGTTATCAATATCTCTACGTGTGATTCGATGAGACATTACTTCACTTTTACCTGCCTTTTTTCGTTCTAGGAAAAGTAGAATGTATTGAATATAAATATATATATCCTCATTTTTTTATCATTTGGGACGATGAAATAAACCAGATAGTTATATGAGTGGAATAAAACAGCTTAGAAATTGGCAGTAAAAAGATTGAGTCTCATTCCCTAGGTACAAGAGTTAAACATACTTAAATATAGTAGAACCAACCGGATTACCCCAAGATTGGTTGATTAGTCATCATATCCTAGTTTGAAGCGGGTACAAAAGATCGACTGTATGGGGTTTGCCCGGGGATCTAACAAAATTTAGTGGAAGATTAGGAATACTAAGGTACACAAAGGATTAGTAATGTAGATAATGTAAGTAAGTTCTCCAAAGGCAAAGGGGTATTTATGCATAATAAAAAGGGAATACTAATGGGACTTAAAATTGGTAGAAATGCTCAAGCAGTACTTCCCCACGATCCCGATTCAGAGTATGCTCCTATCCACTAATTAACAAATTACTATCAGGAACGAAGTAATCCTTTTTCTATATATCTATATTTAATTTATATTTAATTTATGTAATCTTACAGATAGAATTTTTGTCGTTATTCATGAACTGAATTAATTGAATATCTTATTATTCTATTCTTTGTAATTGAAAGAAATGAGTCGAAATAAATATCTTATATCTTATCTATTGATACAAGATGATCCAATGAATATTTTAGTGAAGTGTTAAGTTATTACTAAAAAAAATGATGATGATAAAGGATGAGATCAATTCAGAAGCATTTTTTTTTTAGCAGACAGAATTGCATTGGTCTAATTTAGGACTCTTAAATGTATCTTCACTATATCTATCCTAATAAAATATCGAGATAATATTGAAAGAGTCCTTAGATTTATTTGTGGCCATCGAGGAGCCGTATGAAGCTTAAGTCTCATGTACGGTTTTGCAATAGCGATGGTAATAGTAATATTATCACCGACTATAATTATCTAACAGTTCAAGTACAGTTGATATAGTTGAGGCGCAGGCAAAATATGGTTTTTGGGGTTGGAATCTGTGGCGTCAACCTATAGGGTTTACTGTTTTTTTTATTTCTTCACTAGCAGAGTGCGAAAGATTACCTTTTGATTTACCAGAAGCAGAGGAAGAATTAGTAGCGGGTTATCAAACTGAATATTCCGGTATAAAATTTGGTTTATTTTATGTTGCTTCCTATCTAAATCTCCTAGTTTCTTCATTATTTGTAACCGTTCTTTACTTGGGAGGCTGGAATCTATCTATTCCACATATATTAATTCCTGAGCTTTTCGGAATAAATGAAATGGGTGGGGTTTTTGGAATGACAATTGGTATCTTTATTACATTAGCTAAAGCTTATTTGTTCTTGTTCATTTCTATCACAACAAGATGGACGTTACCGAGGATGAGAATGGACCAACTATTAAATCTTGGATGGAAATTTCTTTTACCTATCTCTTTAGGTAATCTATTATTGACAACTTCTTTCCAACTTTTTTCCCTGTAAAGTCATAGGATATTCTAAATTCATAATTTCTTTCAAACAAGAGAAGGAAACATCCAATTATTTATTAATATTCAAGATATGTTCCCTATGGTAACTGGGTTCATGAATTATGGACAACAAACGGTACGAGCTGCAAGGTATATTGGTCAAAGTTTGATGATTACTTTATCTCACGCGAATCGTTTACCTGTAACGATCCAATATCCTTATGAAAAAGTGATCACATCAGAGCGTTTCCGTGGACGAATCCACTTTGAATTTGATAAATGCATTGCTTGTGAAGTATGTGTTCGGGTATGTCCTATAGATCTCCCCGTTGTTGATTGGAAATTGGAAACTAATATTCGAAAGAAACGATTGCTTAATTATAGTATTGATTTCGGAATCTGTATATTTTGTGGTAACTGCGTTGAATATTGTCCAACGAATTGTTTATCAATGACTGAAGAATATGAGCTTTCGGCGTATGATCGTCACGAGTTGAATTATAATCAAATTGCTTTGGGTCGGTTACCAATGTCAGTGATTGGAGATTACACAATTCGAACAATTACGAATTCAACTCAAACAGAAATAGCCACGGGTAAACGATTTGATTCAAAAACAATTACTAATTATTAAGATTCCATTTTGATCTATGATCTAAATGTAGTAAAGTAAAAGCTTCTTTCTTTTTGCTTGTTCAATAACTTGTAATCCGAAGAATTGTGAGAATTCAAATTTGTTTTGGATTGAAATTCATAAAATTGATTCATATTGGTTGGTTATATATAATACCTGTGATTCTATCAAAAAAAAATTTTTCGAACGAAACTTACGGATAGAAAAGTGGTAGTCAATCAGCCAATTACTAGGCATATCTATACTATATTAACACCTACACCCCATTAGATTTTAATATATTTAAAACGTACCAAAAAAATAGGGTAACTTCTTTTTTTCCTGATTTGGTCAATAGGGTCATGAAAAAATTCTACTTAATTTTTTTACATAGAATGGATTTACCTGGACCAATACATGATTTTCTTCTAGTTTTTTTGGGGTTAGGTTTTATAATGGGAGGTCTAGGAGTGGTATTACTCACCAATCCCATTTTTTCTGCCTTTTCATTAGGGTTGGTTCTTGTTTGTACATCCTTATTCTATACTCCATCGAACTCTCATTTTGTCGCTGCTGCACAGCTCCTTATTTATGTAGGAGCAATAAATGTATTAATTATATTTGCTGTGATGTTCATGAATGGTTCAGAATATTACAGCGATTTCCATCTTTGGACCGTTGGAGATGGAGTTACTTCACTAGTTTGTACAAGTATTTTTGTTTCACTAATTACTACTATCCCAGATACATCATGGTACGGGATTGTTTGGACTACAAGATCAAACCAAATTATAGAGCAGGACTTGATAAATAATAGTCAACAAATTGGGATTCATTTATCAACGGATTTTTTTCTTCCATTCGAACTTATTTCGATAATTCTTTTAGTTGCCTTGATTGGTGCAATTTCCATGGCTCGGCAGTATTAAATACTTAGAAAGAAAAAGAATAAAATGACTAAGGAAATTAAATTTATAGCCAAGCGTTCTTTTATTGAAATTCGATTTCTTGTTCATGTAGAAAATTAGAAAACGGAAATATTTTTAATTCATTCTATTATCTATAATCAATACCTTCTTTTATTATGTACCTTGTTATATTCTATTTTAGTGAATTGAATCGGTTGAATTGTTGTTCATATTGAAATGAATCAAGATTTTTAAGGAGTTGGTCAATGATGCTCGAACATGTACTTGTTTTGAGTTCCTATTTATTATCCATTGGTATCTACGGATTGATTACAAGTCGAAATATGGTTCGAGCGCTTATGTGTCTTGAGCTTATACTGAATGCAGTTAACATAAATTTCGTAACATTTTCTGATTTATTTGATAATCGTCAATTAAAAGGAGACATTTTCTCAATTTTTGTTATAGGAATTGCAGCTGCCGAAGCAGCTATTGGATTAGCTATTATTTCAGCAATTCATCGTAACAGAAAATCAACTCGTATCAATCAATCTAATTTGTTGAATAAATAGTGGTAACATATACATACATATAGATAAAATGGAATATTAACCATAACCAATTAAAGTGAATATGTAACACAGAAACAGTACTTTTAAATAAAACGCAAAAAATCAAAGTATCTTGGTCCTCTTTCATGAATTCATGAGCATATACAGAAGAAGTATATTGATTCTGAAAAATCGAAATCATTGATTCGTCTGGTGTCTACAATATATAATAAAATTACTACTTTACTAGATCGATAATTAATAATGTTTAAAAATTTTATAGATCCAATGTCACATTCAGTAAAGATTTATGATACATGTATAGGGTGTACTCAATGTGTACGAGCTTGTCCCACGGATGTATTAGAAATGATACCTTGGGATGGGTGTAAAGCTAAGCAAATTGCTTCTGCTCCAAGAACAGAAGACTGTGTAGGTTGTAAAAGATGTGAATCCGCTTGTCCAACGGATTTTTTGAGTGTCCGAGTTTATTTATGGCACGAGACAACTCGTAGTATGGGCTTAGCTTATTGATACGTTTCAGAAAATTCCACTTTAATCCAATTTATATCTTTACCGACAAAACCCGTACTCGAATAATTATATTCTTTTCTTTCGAGCACGGGTTTTTCTGGTCAAAGTCTATCTTGTCTTTACCACGAATGATTTTCCTTGGTTAACAATAATTGTTGGTTTGCCGATATTCGCGGGTACTTTGATTTTCTTTTTTCCTCATAGAGGAAATAAGATTATTAGGTGGTATACTATATGTATATGCATTCTTGAATTACTTATAACAGCCTATGTATTCTGTTATCATTTCCAATTAGACGATCCATTAATCCAATTAGAGCAGGATTATAAGTGGATTCATTTTTTTGATTTTCACTGGCGACTAGGAATTGATGGACTTTCCGTAGGACCTATTTTACTTACAGGATTTATAACTACTTTAGCTACTTTAGCGGCTTGGCCAGTTACGCGGGATTCGCGATTGTTCCATTTCCTTATGTTAGCAATGTACAGTGGGCAAATAGGATTATTTTCTTCTCGGGATCTTTTACTTTTTTTTATAATGTGGGAGTTTGAATTAATTCCTGTCTACCTACTTTTATCTATGTGGGGAGGTAAGAAACGTTTGTATTCAGCTACAAAGTTTATTTTGTACACTGCCGGTGGTTCTATTTTTCTTTTAATGGGAGTTCTTGGTATGGGTTTATATGGTTCCAATGAACCAACATTAAATTTTGAAACATCAGCCAATCAACCGTATCCTGTGGCATTAGAAATACTATTTTATTTTGGATTTCTTATTGGTTATGCTGTCAAATTGCCGATTATACCCCTACATACATGGTTACCAGATACCCACGGAGAAGCACATTACAGTACATGTATGCTTTTAGCCGGAATTTTATTAAAAATGGGAGCATATGGATTGGTTCGGATCAATATGGAATTATTACCCCATGCTCATTCTATATTTTCTCCCTGGTTGATAATAGTAGGTGCAATTCAAATAATCTATGCAGCTTCAACATCTCTTGGTCAGCGCAATTTAAAAAAAAGAATTGCCTATTCCTCTGTATCTCATATGGGTTTCATAATTATAGGAATTTGTTCCATAACAGATACAGGACTTAATGGAGCCATTTTACAAATGATCTCTCATGGATTTATTGGTGCTGCACTTTTTTTCTTGGCAGGAACGAGTTACGATAGAATACGTCTTGTTTATCTTGACGAAATGGGAGGAATTGCTATTCCAATGCCAAAAATATTTACAATGTTCAGTAGCTTCTCGATGGCTTCTCTTGCCTTGCCTGGAATGAGTGGTTTTGCTGCAGAATTGGTGGTCTTTTTTGGACTAATTACAAGCCAAAAATATTTATTAATGCCAAAAATACTAATTACTTTTGTAACGGCAATTGGAATGATATTAACTCCTATTTATTCATTATCTATGTTACGTCAAATGTTTTATGGATACAAGCAATTTAAATTTAAGTCTCTTAATTCTTCGTTTTTTGATTCTGGGCCACGAGAACTTTTTGTTTCAATCTGTATTTTTTTACCCGTTATAGGTATCGGTATTTATCCGGATTTCGTTCTCTCACTATCAGTTGACAAGGTAGAAGCTATTCTATCTAATTACTTTTATAGATAATTTTCATCAACAAGAAGAGATATCAACAATAAGAGATAAAAAACGAAAAGAATTTCTTTTCATTCTAATCAGATCGTTTTTGAGAATCGTTTGAAACACTATTGATTCAAACGATTCTCAAAAACTCATACAAATTTTCCTTCTATGCTATTTTTTATATATATTGTGTATTCTATTCGTTTCGTAAAGTCTTTTTTTTTTCAATTAGATGTTATGTTATTGCAAATGAACCATAACTATGCAGCCCTATTCCTAATAGATTTACTCCAAAATAGCATATCCAAATTATAAAAAAACCGATAGAAGCAACAATTGCCGAATTTGAGCTTTGCAAACTTTTATTTGTTCTGGTATGTAAATAAATTGCGAATATTGTCCAAGTAATAAATGCCCAAGTTTCTTTTGGATCCCAATTCCAATACGACCCCCATGTTTCATTAGCCCATACTGCTCCAGAAAGAATACCTATGGTTAAAAATAAAAAGCCGAGACTAATAACACGTGAACTCCAACAATCCAATTGCTGAATTAATTGATACCTGTGATAATTTCTAAACGAAAGAAAAATATTTTTTTTTTCATTCACATATTGGATTTCACTAAAGTAAAGCGGCCCAATCGGTAAATAATAGCCCTTATATTTCGAAAAAGTAAAACTACTTTTTCGAAATAGAATGACTAGAAGGGCTACTGATAATAATGATCCACACAGAAGCGCCGCATAACTCAATACCATCATACTTACGTGCATCATTAACCACTGTGATTGTAGAGCAGGTACTAATATTGTAGATTGATGTATTTCTCTTAAAACACCTGAAGTTGCAAACCCTTGGGTAAAAATAGTACCGGGCGCTGTTAATACATTTAAATTACTTTTTTTATTTCTAAAATAAGGAATCATATAAAAAATTGAGAAACTCCATGAAAGAAACATTAATGATTCATATAAATCACTTAAGGGTAAATGTCCCGAATAAATCCAACGAATAACTAACAATCCCGTTATACATAAAAAAGAAGCTACCATTCCTTTTTCCGACGAATAGGATAGCCCTTCAATTTCGTAGACTAATAAGTTCATCAAAAAAATTGTAATTACAATTAAAATAATCGATAAAGAAATGTGAGTTAATACGTGTTCTAAAGTAAAAAATATCATAAAAAATCCTAAAAAAGTGTTCTAAAATGGGACAGAAATACAGAATGTAATTCTATACATTATAGGAGTTCTTATCTTATAGTATTTATTTGATTTGATTAGTATTCCAAAATTCAAAATTTGCCGCTACTCGGACTCGAACCGAGATGCTCTAGCACTGCTTCCTAAGAGCAGCGTGTCTACCGATTTCACCATAGCGGCTTGCTCGAAATCATAATAACTCATTTGTGTTCAATCGGCTAGATTGAAGTAGGCAATTCAATGCAATATCTTGTGCAAACATTCGAAAATAAGGTCTAAATTCCTAGTGGAGCGTTTAATAATGATTACTTTAATTATAGGATGGTGTTAGTTTTAACAATCCAAAAAAAAGCCTTCGTTGTAACTTGATGGTTTTTTCTTAATTCATGCCCATAACTTCCAACTTTTTCTATCCATTTTTCTATTTTCTGCATCATGAATTTCTACGACAGTCCAGTCAAAGTATTGTTATAAATATTTTGATAGCTTGATATTCAACCTCGACGAATTCTTAGGATTTTTTTGTGTCGATAATTTATATTAATATGCATAATATATTTATCAAACTAATTAGCGAGCTATAGATATAACAAAAGAAAGAGTCAAATTTTAAAAATTAATTTTAATTTTACTATATAAGAATAAGATATAGAATTGAATTTCTAAAATGAATTGATGGGGAAAAGAAGAATCCCCATCCCATCAAAAACCCATTAAAGAGGGGGGTGAAACTTTGGTTTTTGTGCCTCATTTTTTGAGTTTATGCAGTACACAGAAAATTTGTATCTTACAATATACAACACTAGAAAATTTTATCTAAATTTTTTAAGCTAAAAATATAAATTTTTAATAATTATTTATCTTACTAAACTAAATTAGATAATTCTAAATTATCTAATTACTTTTAGCTGGTTTATTTTATATCGATTAATATTATTTCAAGACTTTATTATTTGTTTGTTTGTCGCACAAAAAAACTTTTAGAATTCCCGGTGGAAAGAGATTTTGCTAAAGAAAAAGCTTTTATTGTTGCCCAATATGCTTTGTTTTTCCAAAAATTTTTACGAATACGCTTTTTGGATATAGAAGTACGTTTTTTCGGAACTGCCATTTTGTAGATAAGATATTTATAATTGTTATAGTTAAATGTGTAAGACATCTTTAATATTAAAGTAAAAAGGTTTTTTGAATACTATTACATACAATATCGGATCCGAAGAAGGGTTTATTTATACTGGCAAGTATTTTATATATATCCGGATGAAGGTATTGACTATATTATATGATATCGAACTCATGTCTATAAAAATCCAGTTGTTTGCCGTTAGTAAGAAAAAAGGGGTTAATTCGCTCATTCTCATTATGTTCTTTTATATTTTATATAAAAATATAAAAGTTTCACAGAACCCTTACCTAATTTAATAAAACTTTACTATAAAATTCTTTCTATTAATTGTTAAAGTATATCTAATTAAAATTCGAAAAATAGAATAAGACCAGTATACATTAGTAATTAATTTATTAAATTATATGTTAATCGAGTTGAGTAGTTAGTGGGTCATAAGATCTATATAAAAAAAAGAAGTTTTTTTGATCGTCTTTTCTTGTTGTATGGATCCAAACAAAAATTTTTGTGCTAATAAAATAGTTGAAAATATTATATTCTGTATCTTTTCTTTATATATCTTAAACTATTCTTAATTAATTTTTTTTATTCAAAATTAAAAATCAATACTAACTTAATCTTATATTTCTTTAATCTACTTTAATTATTTTATTTGATTTTGAATATCAAATTTATTTAATTTTGGAATTATTACCATTTTTAAGATAAAGATAAGAGTCCAATTTTGAACTCTATTCTTGTTAAGTTATTTCATACTTTTACTTCTTTCAAAATCGAGAAATACATATAAAAGCTGATGAATAAAAAAAATATATAATTATATTATGGAGCATATATATCAAGATGCATGGATCATACCTTTTATTCCCCTTCCAATTCCTATAGCAATAGGGCTGGGTCTTCTCCTTTTCCCGACGACCACAAAAAGGATTCGTCGGATATGGGCCTTTTTTAGTGTTTTATTATTAAGTATCATAATGATTTTTTCTGTAATCCTTTCTATTAAGCAAATTGATGGTAATCCTATCTACCAATATGTATGGTCTTGGACCATCAATAATGATTTTTCTTTAGATTTTGGTAACTTTATAGATCCGCTTACCTCCATTATGTTAATATTAATTACGACTGTTGGAATAATGGTTCTTATTTATAGTGACAATTATATGTCTCATGATCAAGGTTATTTGAGATTTTTTGCTTATATGAGTTTTTTTAATGCTTCCATGCTGGGATTAGTTACAAGTTCAAATTTGATACAAATTTATATTTTTTGGGAATTAGTTGGAATGTGTTCATACCTATTAATAGGTTTTTGGTTCACACGACCTCTTGCAGCAAATGCTTGTCAAAAAGCCTTTGTAACTAATCGGGTAGGGGATTTTAGTTTATTTTTAGGAATCTTAGGTCTTTATTGGATAACAGGCAGTTTTGAATTTAGGGATTTTTTTGAAATAGCAAAGAATTTAATTGATAATAATGGGTACAATTCTTTCTTTCTTACTTTGTGTACTTCCCTATTATTTGTTGGTGCGGTTGCTAAATCTGCACAATTCCCTCTTCATGTATGGTTACCCGATGCTATGGAAGGCCCAACTCCTATTTCGGCTCTTATACATGCTGCTACTATGGTGGCAGCAGGTATTTTTCTTGTAGCTCGACTTTTTCCTCTTTTTACAGTTATACCTTACATAATGAATATTATTGCGTTGGTTGGTATAATAACGCTACTATTAGGAGCTACTTTAGCCCTTGCTCAAAGAGACATTAAAAGAAGTTTAGCCTATTCTACAATGTCTCAATTAGGTTATATTATGTTAGCTTTAGGTATGGGATCTTACCGAGCTGCTTTATTTCATTTGATTACTCATGCTTATTCGAAAGCATTATTATTTTTAGGATCTGGGTCCATTATTCATTCAATGGAAAACGTTGTTGGATATTCCCCAGATAAAAGCCAGAACATGGCTCTTATGGGTGGTTTAACAAAATATGCGCCAATTACAAAAACTTCATTTTTATTAGGTACACTTTCTCTTTGTGGTATTCCACCTCTTGCTTGTTTTTGGTCCAAAGATGAAATTCTTAATGATAGTTGGTTATATTCACCGATATTTGCAACAATAGCTTGTTTGACAGCAGGATTAACTGCATTTTATATGTTTCGAATGTATTTACTTACTTTTGAGGGGCATTTAAATATTAATTGTAAAAATTATAGTGCCAAAAAAAATAATGGATTATATTCAATATCCATATGGGGCAAAATGGGGTCAAAAGTGATACAAAATAATTATTTTGTATCAACAATGAATAATTATGAAAAGATTACTTTAAAAGCAAAGCAAATTGATGATAATGGAATAAGCAATATGATGCGACCTTTTATTACTATAAATAAAATTTTTGATAATACAAAAACTTTCACGTATCCTTATGAATCCGACAATACTATGTTATTTCCACTTTTTGTATTGGTTATATTTACTTTTTTTATTGGATACATAGGAATTCTTCCTTTTGATCAAGGGAGAATTCATTTTGATATATTATCAAAATGGTTAATTCCCTCGATAAATTTTTTACATTCAGACTTTAACAATTCTTTTGATTGGTATGAGTTTCTGATAAATGCCCTTTTTTCAGTTAGTATAGCTTATTTCGGAATATTTATAGCCTTATTTTTATATGGTCCTGCTTATTCATATTTTCATAATTTTAACTTAATAAATTTTTTTATTAAAAGAGGCCCTCATAGAATTCTCTGGGACAAAATTATAAATCGAGTATATAATTGGTCATATAATCGTGGTTACATAGATATTTTTTATGCAAAAATATTAATTGCGGGTATAAGAGGATTAGCCGACTTTACTTATTTTTTTGATAAAAAAGTAATTGAGGGAATTGTGAATGGTATTGGTGTTATAAGTTTTTTTGTCGCAGAAAGTATTAAATACGTAGGTGGGGGGCGAATATCTTCTTATCTATTCTTTTACTTATTTTATGTAGCTGTTTTTTTAGTAATTTGCCTTAACTAAAAAAACAGCTACATAAAACTATACTATATAATATAAATATAAATATATAAATAAATTATATAAATATCTCCTTCTCGTCGCCAACTTCCAGAACTCGAGCTCGCAGAAGGAAGAAATAAGAGGGCCCTATGGAGAATGTGGTAAAAAATCCATAATAGAGTCCGACCACAACGACCGAATTTATTATCTTCATGCATGAGGATACTAGATTACTTTTTATTAGTAATATTAAGGTGATAGAATAGTTGTTTATGTTCATGTTGCATTTGTTTTTGTTGTTTTTTTTGTTGTTTTTTTGTTAACAATTTAGGTTTAGGGAGCGGATTCTTACCTCTCACTTCCTTGAGGTACCCTTTGCCGGTTGTGAACGCGCTTAGAACTAATTTACCTATTTTTTTTTTCCTCGGGCAATAGACTTTCGCCTCCTGCTCCTGAGTTGAGCCATTTGTTGATAAGACACTTTACCTCCTTCAATTGCGAATTAAGGTTCCGGAGCTGTTTCGTAGAGCCCTCGTGAATTCCATTCCACGACATCATTCCCATTAACTCTGGGTTCTCTTTTGTGTAATAAAGTAGTATTGCCTCCGTAAAATCTGTAACCGTTTGATTCATTAGTCTTTCAAAAAGTTCGTTGTCATTTTGAATGACTTTTTCTAACAGTTCTTTATTTTCGTGAAAATCCAGCTGTTTCTTATAATGATTCAAAATGTTTTGGTTATTACGCC